AAAGAAAATTCTAGCTGAAATAAAAGAAAGAAAAAATGATTTAGAGAGAACTCTAAATCAAATACAAATAAGAGACAGAAAAAGTAATTTAGAGATAACTAAAAAATACAAGCATTTGTGGGTGCAATGCGAAAATTGTTATGGATTAAATTATAAGAAATTTTTTAAATTTCAAATGAATATTTGTGAACATTGTGGACGTCATTTGAAAATGACTAGTTCAGATAGAATCGAAAGTTCGGTTGATCCAGGTACTTGGGACCCTCTGGATGAGGACATGGTCTCTAGGGATCCCATAAAATTTCATTCGCGGGAGGAACCTTATAAAGATCGTATTGATTTTACTCAAAGAAAGACAGGATTAACTGATGCTGTTCAAACAGGCGTAGGTCGACTAAATGGCATTCCTGTAGCAATCGGAGTTATGGATTTTCAGTTTATGGGGGGTAGTATGGGATCGGTAGTGGGCGAGAAAATCACACGTTTGATCGAACATGCTACCAATAAATTTTTACCTCTTATTCTAGTGTGTGCTTCTGGAGGAGCACGCATGCAAGAAGGAAGTTTGAGCTTGATGCAAATGGCTAAAATATCTTCTGCTTTATATTATTATCAATCAAATAAAAAGTTATTCTATGTATCAATCCTTTCATCTCCTACTACGGGTGGAGTGACAGCTAGTTTTGGTATGTTGGGAGATATCATTATTGCCGAACCAAAAGCCTACGTTGCATTTGCGGGTAAAAGAGTAATTGAACAAACATTGAATAAGACAGTACCCGGGGTTGCACAAGCGGCTGAATATTTATTCCATAAGGGCTTATTCGATCCAATCGTACCACGTAATCCTTTAAAAGGCGTTCTGCGTGAGTTATTTCAGCTCCATGCTTTCTTTCCTTTGAATCGAAAAATGAAATCAAAAATGAAATCAAGGAGAGCCCTATATTCTTAATTTCATATTTAATAAATTATAATTATTTCATTTAATTTCATTTAAAAAATGAAAAATTGGATTATTTGTTCTGTGGTAACCAAGTAGTTATTTAGTTTGTAGGAAGCAAAGTCAAAATTCCAAGAATGGATTTTTCTTTGGTAACATAGGATTAAATTGGAAAAAGAATCATGAGCCCTGATTCCTAATCAGGAAATCTCTATCAAACAAAATAAAAAGAGCGAATTCTATCTCTTTCTTCCGTGAAATTGGGCAAGGGGGTCCTACATCTTTCTATATCCCTCAAGAATGCCCAGTTTGACTAAGAATCCCTTTTGTCGGATCGTATTATAACGAATTTTTCGCGAAGGGAAAAACTAAAAAAAAAATGAAAAATAATAAAAAAAAGAACATAATAAAAAAACGTGAATTATCATACATATATTGCATGTAGAAAGATGAATAAGCCTATTTATTTACTTCTTTTTTTTTATTTACATATTTACACTTTTGATTTACATTAATTATATTATATATACGTACTTAGTATATTCTAGTCTATTATATACTTTATAGACTTATAATATTTTCTTTTTCTTTCTTTAATATATATTAAAGAAAATATTAGTATATAGACTCTTATATTATAGATTCCTTATTATATCTTAGTATATATACATAATATACTCTTACATTATATAATATACCCTTTATTAGTGTATATACTCACTTAGGTATACTTAGTATAATAGTATAATTATATATGAATTATAAGATATCTTTATAACAGGTTAAAAGATTAATATAACAATAAATAACAGGTACAAATATTAAATCGAGGTACCCATTCTATGACAACTCTCAACAACCTACCCTCTATTTTTGTGCCTTTAGTGGGCTTAGTTTTTCCGGCAATTGCAATGGTTTCTTTATCTCTTCATGTTCAAAAAAACAAAATTTTTTAAATAAGATGGGCAAAATCTTATCTATTTTTTTTTTTCAAGACTTACGTGGATCATAGCACGGATATCTATTTAGTAGAATATGGTATAACGTGTGGCTTCTTCCGAGCATAAGCTCGTATGCATGTGTAAACATGATATATGAGTAACTGAATTAGAGCTATTTTCAAATGGATTGGTATCGGGATGAATTTCTTAAATGTAAAGTCAATATATGTATGTGGATATCTATAAGATATCATATGAAAGGGATGTTCTTATTTTAGTTTAGATCTAGGCAATTCGATGAATTACTCTACTCCTAAAGGTTCACATCATAACAGTGCTGGTTGATGAGGGTTACTTCGGAAACAAAAAAAATGAAAGTCAATTTTTTTTGGTTATTCCCAAATTCCAATAAAATGCAACTAGATCTAGTATAGTATGAGTTGGCGATCAGACCGTATATGGATAGAACTTATAGCGGGGTCTCGAAAAACGAGTAATTTCTGCTGGGCCTTTATCCTTTTTTTAGGTTCATTAGGATTTTTATTGGTTGGAACTTCCAGTTATTTTGGTAGGACTGTTATATCTTTAGTTCCCTCTCAGCAAATCATTTTTTTTCCACAAGGGATCGTGATGTCTTTCTACGGAATCGCAGGTCTTTTTATTAGTTCCTATTTGTGGTGCACAATTTCGTGGAATGTAGGTAGTGGTTATGATCGATTCGACATAAAAGAAGGAATAGTGTGTATTTTTCGTTGGGGATTTCCTGGAAAAAATCGTCGCATCTTCCTCCGATTCCTTATGAAAGACATTCAGTCCATCAGAATAGAAGTTAAAGAGGGTATTTATGCTCGTCGTGCCCTTTATATGGAAATCAGAGGCCAGGGGTCCATTCCCTTGACTCGTACTGATGAGAATTTGACTCTACGAGAAATTGAGCAAAAAGCTGCCGAATTGGCCTATTTCTTGCGTGTACCAATTGAAGTATTTTGAAACAAGAACTGAAGAATGCCCGCTTTTTTAGCTAGAGGGAAAAAACGAAAACTCAAGAATTCTCTTTTTTCGATAGCATAACTTAACTGAAGTTTCTTCAGAACGCTCATTCGAGCTAAACGCAAACGAACACGGAACAATCATAAAACGAAATTGTTTTTTTTTTTTTCGAATTTGAAGTGGACTCTTTCTTATTGTATTTCGGTATTGTTTTTCTGTATTCTTTCTAAATTCATAACCACTTTACTGAATCACAAATAAAAAATAGGGAATAGATTCATGGGCTCTATAACTTTTAATGTAATAGAACCGATGTTTGATAGAAATAGAAACTAGAAAGAAATAGAAAATAGAAATAGTAGTATATAGTAGTATCGAGTCGACAAATGAGGTGAGTTCATTTAAAAATTCCCAGACGAAAAAATGGCAAAAAAGAAAGCATCCACTTCCCTTATATACCTTTCATTTATAGTATTTTTGCCTTGGTGGATCTCTCTCTCATTTAATAAAAGTCTGGAATCTTGGGTTACTAATTGGTGGCATACTAGACACTCCGAAATTTTTTTGAATGATATTCAAGAAAAAAGTATTCTAAAAAAATTCATAGAATTAGAAGAACTCTCGCTCTTGGACGAAATGATAAAGGAATACCCGGAAACACATTTAACAAAGCCTCACCGCGGAATCTACAAAGAAACGATCCAATTGATCAAGATGCACAATGAGAATCGTATGAATACGGTTTTTCATTTCTCGACAAATATAATATCTTTCGTTATTCTAAGTGGTTATTCTATTCTAGGTAATGAAGAACTTGTTATTCTTAACTCTTGGGTTCAAGAATTCCTATATAACTTAAGCGACACAATAAAAGCTTTTTCTATTCTTTTATTAACTGATTTATGTATAGGATTCCATTCGCCACGCGGTTGGGAACTAATGATTGGCTCTGTCTACAAAGATTTTGGATTTGCTCATAATGATCAAATTATATCAGGTCTTGTTTCTACGTTTCCAGTCATTTTAGATACAATTTTAAAATATTGGATCTTTCGCTATTTAAATCGTGTATCTCCGTCACTTGTAGTCATTTATCATTCAATGAATGACTGAAAAATGATAGACCGATTCAATTATAATGTTTGTTACTTTGTACTATAATGTTTGTTACTTTGTACATAAGCAACTTATTCAAAACTGTACTTATTCTTTCTACCCATATGGGGGCTTCCTTCAATGTTCCAGTAAAATTATTTCAGTAAATAGCAGAATCATAGATAGGGAACTATACTAGCGACTTATCTAATTTTATTGTAGAAATTTTCGGGATCAATGATTGGACCATGCAAACTAGAAATAACTTTTCTTGGATAAAGGAAGAGATTACTCGATCTATTTCCGTCTCGCTCATGATATATATAATAACCCGGGCACCCATTTCAAATGCATATCCCATTTTTGCGCAGCAGGGTTATGAAAATCCACGAGAAGCGACCGGCCGTATTGTATGTGCCAATTGCCATTTAGCCAATAAGCCCGTGGATATCGAGGTTCCACAAGCGGTACTTCCTGATACTGTATTTGAAGCAGTTGTTCGAATTCCTTATGATCTGCAACTGAAACAAGTTCTTGCTAATGGTAAAAAAGGAGCGTTGAACGTAGGGGCTGTTCTTATTTTACCTGAGGGGTTTGAATTAGCCCCTCCCGATCGTATTTCGCCCGAGATTAAAGAAAAGATAGGCAATCTATCTTTTCAGAGCTATCGTCCCACTAAAAAAAATATTCTTGTGATAGGTCCTGTTCCTGGTCAGAAATATAGTGAAATCACCTTTCCTATTCTTTCTCCGGACCCCGCTACTAAGAAAGATGTGCACTTCTTAAAATATCCCATATACGTAGGCGGCAACAGGGGACGGGGTCAGATTTATCCCGACGGAAGCAAGAGTAACAATAATGTTTATAATGCTACAGCGTCGGGTATAGTAAGCAAAATCATACGAAAAGAAAAAGGGGGATACGAAATTACCATAGTGGATGCATCGGATGGACGTCAAGCGGTTGATATTATCCCTCCAGGACCAGAACTTCTTGTTTCAGAGGGAGAATCTATCAAACTTGATCAACCAGTA